TCCTATATTCTTATTCATGATATTGATCGGATTCAAGATAATCGAGAGATTTTTTTTTATTGAATTAAAATATTAAAATAAAGGCAAAAGGTTTATCCTCTCTATGGGACCAAATCCCGAGTTATTGTGAAGTAAAAAAAAACGATGAGATTATGGAAGTTAATATTCTTGCATTTATTGCTACTGCACTATTCATTCTAGTTCCTACTGCTTTTCTACTTATCATTTACGTAAAAACAGTTAGTCAAAATAATTAGTTAGTTATTAAGTTTGAATCAAACTTGGGTTCCGAGTTCTTATCAAAAATTGACGAAATTCAATGAAATGAAAAGTGAATAAGGATTCCCATTTAGTGTCTTAAATGAACAGACTCTAATTGGAAGTATTCTACGAGATCCGATAGTATGGTAAGAAAGAATTATCTATTTCTTTCTTACCATACTATCTAGCTATTACTGTTATTGTAGTGTATTAAATCTACAAAGTAGTACTCTAGTATCTAAACAGAGGTTTAGATTGATGTAATCTACAATATTATCTTGATATATGTGGATATCAATTCCACATATGGAATTGAACTAGAGACCCATTCCTCTTATTTGCTTCATCTACTTGTTCTTTATATTCTGATTAATCTGAAATAATCAGAATCGTCTTACTCTTATGTTATGATTCGAATTACTCTATTTTTTAGGATTTCCAATCCGAATCTCGGTATCTACCAAAAGAATCAAATCAATGAAGGAAAAGGGATATGGTCTAAAAAAAGAATGTAGGAATCGTTTTTTTTAGTCTTTCGGAAAGGTGTTTCGTGGAATTTCTGTCAATGGGTCAATCGATTACTTCTTTAGATTTCGAAAGGCAAGAAGAAACTTCACCTATTTTTAAGGCCTGAGCCGTGATATGAAACGAGTCGATAAAATAAAAACAAAATTAAAATAAAAGGTCCGGTATTCCTCAGTATCAATCTATAAGTCTAGTAAGAACTCGTTGATTTTGTGAGAAATAGAAATTTTTGGAAGAATTTGGTTGGAATCAAATTCCAATCATCTGGGGATCCCTTTTGAAATACAAACATGGGAATCATTAAAATATCCGGTTTGATTGAAACATTCTAATTAATATAATACATTAATTCATTTCGAATCCAATTGAATTCGAAATGAAGATATTTGGATTTTAAATAGTTCAAAACGCCTTGTAGAATGATCTATAAAATAATTGATACAGTTAGATCAACAATTAGTAGTACCTCTAAAGTCCACTTCTTCCCCATACTACGAGTGAAAGGGAAAATGTAAAGACTACCATTAAAGCAGCCCACGCGAGACTGACTATATCCATGTGAATTATGTCCCCTATCTCTATAAATATGAAGGAATTATCCCACTTTTACTCACTAATAATAGTGGAATCCATGGCGCAGAGTCAAAAGGGTTAACACCCTAACACTAGGGATAAAGCACTCCAATAAATTAACTCATAAGAAATTCTTATATGTATGACTTTTAATTGGGAAAAGGGCAAAATACGTAGTAATATCTTAAGGGAATGTTTTTAATGGAATATGTAGTAAAGTACTCAAAAGTACTCATAAGGCGTATTCAATTTTTTTGATCTTTCTAAGTAAAAAGTATCAAAATCTAAATCACTACCCCCAATTCCCCATTTGATATAACTCGAACCCTATCTTTTTCTACAATTATCTCTATGAAATAGTAGGAAAACAGTATATTCTTGATTAAGGGTTGCCGAAAAGAAATTACTTTTCCCCTACCTTTTCTTCTATAAAAGGAAACTCTCTATTCAATCAATATCCCGACGAGTACTCAGAGATTCGCGCGAGTCCGTCGTTCGTATATAAAGTGCTTTTGGCCCCCTTTCCTTTACCACAACTACAACTATCTAATTCCATCCTAATCTAATAAGGCTCTCCAATCTAGCTCAAGATCCAGTCATTGTACACGACATTAATAAATAATTAGTAAGTAATCCCGGAGTCTTGGTAATCCCTCTTCTATTATTAATAAATAGCATATTTCTTTGAATCCTAGATGCAAGGATTTAGAATCTTTTATACAAACCCCACCCAGCCAAGATGCTTATGCTTAGAAGCAAATAAGAATGAACAGCCCCTCACTTTTCCTTTCTGATAGGCAAGAATTCGGCGAGTTATATTAGCAGAAGAAGATATTTGGAGTCTTTTGTTGATCAGGCGACACCCGGATTTGAACTGGGGAAAAAGGATTTGCAGTCCCCCGCCTTACCACTCGGCCATGCCGCCAAAATGATACAAAATATATGAAAATGTTCCTGGATTAACGAACTTCTTTTTATTGTACTTGCATCTCCAGTTCTTTTTTCCTTAACCCCTTTACTAAAAAACCTTCCCTTTTTTGATTTACCCCTTCGATTGATTATATAGTATCTCAAAAAAATCCACAATGCTAAAAGCCTTTTCTCACTTTTCTATTGAATGAAAAAGAAAATGTGGGGATTT